CGAATTGGGAGAAGCTGTAGGTATTATTGCGGGTCAGTCAATTGGTGAACCGGGGACTCAACTAACATTAAGAACTTTTCATACCGGCGGAGTATTCACAGGCGGTACTGCCGAACATGTACGAGCTCCCTTTAATGGAAAAATAAAATTCAATGAGGATTTGGTTCATCCCACACGTACCCGTCATGGACATCCTGCTTTTCTATGTTCTATAGACCTGTATGTAACTATTGAAAGTCAGGATATTATCCATAATGTAAATATTCCCCCCAAAAGTTTTATTTTAGTTCAAAATGATCAATACGTAGAATCAGAACAAGTGATTGCTGAGATTCGTGCCGGAACATCCACTTTAAATTTTAAAGAGAAGGTTCGAAAACATATTTATTCTGAATCAGAGGGAGAAATACACTGGAGTACCGATGTCTACCATGCACCTAAATATACTTATGGCAATGTTCATCTATTACCAAAAACAAGTCATTTATGGATATTAGCAGTAGGTACGTGCAGATCCAGTATTGTCTGTTTTTCTCTCCATAAGGATCAAGATCAAATAAATGTTCATTCTTTTTCTCTGGAAGAAGGATATATCTCTGACCTATCAGTAACTAATGATCCGGCGAGACATAAATTGTTTAGTTCGAATTTTTCTAGTAAAAAAAGGGGGGGGACTCCTGATTATTCAACAAGACCTGATCGAAGCATATCCAACGGTCATTGGAATTTAAAATATCCTTCTATTCTCCACGAAAATTCTGATTTTTTGGCGAAGAGGCGAAGAAATAGATTGATCATTCCATTACAATATGATCAAGAGTGCGAGAAAGAACTAATACCCCGTTTTGGTGTTTCGATTGAAATACCCATAAATGGTATTTTACGTAGAAATAGTATTCTTGCTTATTTCGACGATCCCCGATACCGAAGAAACAGTTCAGGGATTACTAAATATGGGACTATAGAGGTCGATTCAATCGTCAAAAAAGAGGATTTGATTGAATATCGAGGAGCAAAAGAATTTAGTCCAAAATACCAAATGAAAGTAAATCGATTTTTTTTCATTCCCGAGGAAGTACATGTCTTACCTGGATCTTCGTTGATAATGGTCCGGAACAATAGTATTATTGGAGTGGATACACCACTCACTTTAAATACAAGAAGCCGAGTAGGTGGATTGGTCCGAGTGGAGAGAAAAAAAAAAAGTATTGAACTAAAAATATTTTCTGGGGATACCCATTTTCCTGGAGAGACAGATAAGATATCCAGGCACAGCGGCATCTTGATACCACCGGGAACGGAAAAAATAAATTCTAAGGAATCAAAAAAATTGAAAAATTGGATCTATGTCCAACGGATCACACCTACTAAGAAAAAGTATTTTGTTTCGGTTCGACCCGTAGTCACATATGAAATAGCGGATGGGATCAATTTAGCAACATTTTTCCCCCAGGATCTTTTGCGGGAAGGGGATAATGTCCAACTTAGAATTGTCAATTATATCCTTTATGGAAATGGCAAGCCAATTCGAGGAATTTATCACACAAGCATTCAATTAGTTCGGACTTGTTTAGTATTGGATTGGAACCAAGAACAAAATGGTTCTATAGAGGGGGTTCATGCTTCTTTTGTTGAAATAAGGACAAATGATCTAATTTGCGATTTCATAAGAATTGAGCTAGTCAAGTCCCCTATTTTGTATACCGGAAAAAGAAATTGTACGGCGGGTTCAGGATTGATTAACCATAATAGATTAGATTACACCAATATTAATCCTTTTTATTCCAAGGCAAAGATTAAATCACTTACCAAACATAAAGGAACCAGTGGTACGTTGTTGAATCAAAAAAAGGAATGCCAATCCTTGAAAATTTTGTTATCATCCAACTATTCTCGAATTGGTCCATTCAATGGTTTGAAATATAACAATGTGACAAAAGAATCAATTAAAGCGGATCCTATAATTCCAATTAGGAATTCGTTAGGCCCCTTAGGTACAGTAGTACTCAAAATTGCGAATTTTTATTCATCTTGCCATTTAATAACTTATAATCAGATTCTGTTAAAGAAATATTTGTTACTTAACAAATTTAGTCAGACTTTCCAAGTACTTAAATATTTTTTAATAGATGAAAATAGGGGGATTTATAATCCCGATCCGTGCAGTAACATCATTTTTAATCCATTCGATTTAAATTGGCGTTTTCTCCACCACGATTATTGTGATGAGACATCCACAATTATTAGCCTTGGACAATTTTTTTGTGAAAATGTATGTCTATTCAAATACGGATCACAGAAAAAATCTGGTCAAGTTCTAATTGATCATGTTGACTACTTAGTAATAAGATCAGCCAAGCCCTATTTGGCTACTCCAGGAGCAACGGTTCATGGTCATTATGGAGAAACACTTCACGAGGGAGATACATTAGTTACATTTATATATGAAAAATCAAGATCTGGTGACATAACGCAAGGTCTTCCAAAAGTGGAACAAGTGTTAGAAGTGCGTTCGATTGATTCAATATCGATAAATCTCGAAAAGAGGGTTAAAGGTTGGAATGAACGTATATCAAGAATTCTTGGAATCCCTTGGGGATTCTTGATTAGTACGGAGCTAACCATCGCCCAAAGCCGTATCTCTTTGGTTAATAAGATCCAAAAGGTTTATCGATCTCAGGGGGTACAGATCCATAATAGACATATAGAGATTATTGTCCGTCAAGTAACATCAAAAGTGTTGGTTTCAGAAGATGGAATGTCTAATGTTTTTTCACCCGGAGAACTAATCGGATTGTTAAGAGCGGAACGAGCAGGGCGTGTTTTGGATGAAGCGATCTGTTATCGAGCAATCTTATTGGGAATAACGAGGGCATCTCTTAATACTCAAAGTTTCATATCCGAAGCTAGTTTTCAAGAAACTGCTCGAGTTTTAGCAAAGGCGGCTTTACGAGGTCGTATTGATTGGTTGAAAGGCCTGAAAGAAAATGTCGTCCTGGGGGGAATTATACCTGTTGGTACCGGATTCAAAAAATTAGTGCATCATTCAAGGCAACACAAAAACATTCATGTGGAAATCAAAAAGAAGAATTTGTTCGAAGGAAAGATGAGAGATATCTTATTTCACCATAGAGAATTTTTTAGTTCTTGCGTCCCAAACAATTTCCATGAGACATCAAACAATCATTGACACGAATTAATGATTCCTAAAAGGAAACTCGTTTTTTAATTTAATTATAATTTCATTAGCTAGTCCAATTTTATTATTTGATAAGATCATAATGAATTAAAATAATGGTTTGGATCGTGTATCAACGGTCAATCCTCGGTAGAAAGTTCCATCGGAACAATTATTTATTTCAGATACCTCGTCTCTTTGTTTAAAAAAAAAAAAACAAAGAGCAAGTATGGGGAAAAATGACAAGAAGATATTGGAACATTAATTTGGAAGAAATGATGGAAGCAGGAGTTCATTTTGGTCATGGTACTAGGAAATGGAATCCTAGAATGGCACCTTTCATCTCCGCAAAACATAAAGGTATTCATATTACAAATCTTACGAGAACTGCGCGTTTTTTATCAGAGGCCTGTGATTTAGTTTTTGATGCAGCAAGTAGAGGAAAACACTTTTTAATCGTTAGTACAAAAGATAAAGCAGCCGATTCAGTAGCATCCGCTGCAATAAAGGCTCGGTGCCATTATGTTAGTAAAAAATGGCTTGGTGGTATGTTAACGAATTGGTCCACTACGGAAACGAGACTTCAAAAGTTCAGGGATTTAAGAGCCGAACAAAGGATGGGGAAACTTAACCGTCTCCCAAAAAGGGATGCAGCAATGTTGAAGAGACAATTATCCACCTTGCAAACATATCTGGGCGGGATCAAATATATGACAGGGTTACCCGATATTGTAATTATCGTTGATCAGCAAGAAGAATATACGGCTCTTCGAGAATGTGTCATTTTGGGGATTCCGACGATTTGTTTAATCGATACAAATTGTGACCCAGATCTCGCAGATATTTCGATTCCAGCCAACGATGACGCTATCGCTTCAATCCGATTGATTCTTAACAAATTAGTATCCGCAATTTGTGAAGGTCGTTCTAGTTATATAAGAAATCATTGATTATGATTAATAATAAGATAGATAAGTCAATTAAATTACTTCGGGAAACTCCATAGATTTTATTTATTGGATCGGTTACTATTCCTGGATTTCAAAAAAAAAATAAAAAAAAAAGTACTCGGACTGGGGATATTATGTGATTACTTAGTATCCTAAATATACGATTAATGATTAATATGGGTTAGTTAAGAAAGAGATGGTTGAATCAAAATAATTCTTTTTTTTTAAGTTCAATTTCTGTCAGAGGACAATATGAATGTTATACCATGTTCCATTAACACACTCAAAGGGCTATATGATATATCGGGTGTAGAAGTAGGCCAACATTTATATTGGCAAATAGGAGGTTTACAAGTCCATGCCCAAGTACTTATCACTTCTTGGGTCGTAATTGCTATCTTATTAGGTTCAGTTACCATAGCTGTTCGGAATCCACAAACCATTCCGGCCGACGGTCAGAATTTCTTCGAATATATCCTTGAATTCATTCGGGACTTGAGTAAAACTCAGATTGGAGAAGAATATGGTCCTTGGGTTCCCTTTATTGGAACTATGTTCTTATTTATTTTTGTTTCTAACTGGTCAGGTGCTCTTTTACCTCGGAAAATCATACAGTTACCTCATGGGGAGTTAGCTGCGCCCACGAATGATATAAACACTACTGTTGCTTTAGCTTTACTCACGTCAGTGGCATATTTCTATGCGGGTCTTACAAAAAAAGGTTTGAGTTATTTTGGGAAATACATTCAACCAACTCCAATACTTTTACCAATTAACATCCTAGAAGATTTCACAAAACCTTTATCACTTAGTTTTCGACTTTTCGGAAATATATTGGCTGATGAATTAGTAGTTGTTGTTCTTGTTTCTTTAGTACCTTCAGTAGTTCCTATACCCGTCATGTTTCTTGGATTATTCACAAGCGGTATTCAAGCTCTTATTTTTGCAACTTTAGCCGCGGCTTATATAGGTGAATCCATGGAGGGTCATCATTGACTAGCTTTCTAAATTGTTTTTTTTTCAACCTTATCCCAATGCATGTGCAGTTCAATTTAATATAATCGACTCGGCGAGGAACTATAATAGATAAAAAATTTATATATGGTATAGAATCGTAGCAGGAAAGATGTACGATATTATTTAATTGTAAAAAAATCTTAGGAAAAAGAGATCATTTAGATCTTTTTCCTAAGATTTTGGTATTTATAGACTTCTCCAATTTATAAATTTATATTGTATTTATATTTTATTTGTTTTTGTTTAGTTATTTATATTTGTTTAGTTAATTACAATATTACAATTTTAAATTTAAATAAGAATTGTTTGTTATCTTTTTACGACGTAAGACTAAATAAAAAGCTAGCTTAGCTTAGGAAAATGAAACTGGGCATATGTAATAAATAGTTATAAGTCTGTCCAGCCCCCGCATATGGTTCAAAAAAAAAATTCTAGAATCCTATTCAATGGGTGGTTTACGTTATGGAAGAAACAAATGTATATGTGATATTAGATATTCACTAGTTATAGTGAGGCTCTTATATCTTATAATTTATTTTTCATTTCACAGCTCACTGCACTTAGATGGGATTCCAATAGAAAGTCCTTCCGCTTTTTCTGTGATTGGGGATTGAACAAATAAACAGATGAACTCTGAACTCAAGGATGTAGAAGAATAAAGAATGAAGAATTGAATGAAAAATGGGTTTAGAATAAAGAAATGCAATGACTAGAATCATGTGCATAATCATATGCATATAGATTTACAAAAACTTCATCATGTATAAGAACTAAAAACGAGATTTCGAAGTATTTCTGATGATTAATTGGTTGATTGTATTATTAACCATTTCTTTTTTTTTGTGCGAGGAGCTTAGCTTACCATGAATCCACTGATTTCTGCCGCTTCTGTTATTGCTGCTGGATTGGCCGTAGGACTTGCTTCTATTGGACCTGGGGTTGGTCAAGGTACTGCTGCGGGTCAAGCTGTAGAAGGTATTGCGAGACAGCCAGAAGCAGAGGGTAAAATACGAGGTACTTTATTGCTAAGTCTGGCTTTTATGGAAGCTTTAACAATTTATGGACTGGTTGTGGCATTAGCACTTTTATTTGCGAATCCATTTGTTTAATTCTAGAAGAAAAGTACGTAATGTACTTTTTTTTGACTTAGACTTGCCATTTGTTTCTTCGAATTATATCAACATTTCACTCTAACAATTACTTATTCGTTGAGAGAATACCTCCGGGAAGGATGGATTTTAGATTAGTAATTAGCGGATCCTCTCGTTTTCTTCCTTCCCGTTTTTAGTTCTTAGTATAATGGAAACCTTTTTTTTAGGATGCGTTGCAACGCAACAAACGAGGTATTTTGCAATTGGCATAATACCCAGGACCGAACCCAACCCAATAAGTGTCTTCTTGGAAACTTTAACTTTAATTAGAATAAAAATAAAATAATAAATAAGATTTAATTAAAATAATTAAAAATAATAAATAAATTAAATCAAATAAATTCAATTAATAGATTTAATCTATTCCCATTTAAAAATCCCATAAAAAAAGGAAATCAACCAAAAAGGGGAGGGCGAAGTGATACAAAAAGAACTCTGTTCTTTGTTAGTCCTATCTATAAGAGGAGAGTATATGAAAAGTGTAACCGATTCTTTCATTTCCTTGGGCCACTGGCCATCCGCCGGGGGTTGGGGGTTTAATACCGATATTTTAGCAACAAATCCAATAAATCTAAGCGTAGTACTTGGTGTATTGATTTATTTTGGAAAGGGAGTGTGTGCGAGTTGTGTATTTCAAAAATAAATAGGTTGGATCCGACCGGCTGTACTTTATTTTTTTTTTTATTATTTTATTTTTTTTTATTATAAAAAGGATAAAATAAATAGGATAAAAAATGTGCATGATCTCGACGAATTACTTCTGAATAAATTAAGTAATCATATGTAAGAACCATAGCATTTCGTAATTCATTGGTAAATTGACTTTGATTCTCTATCAACCAATAATGTGGGACCATTAACATGGTTAAAGCTAAACTGTTTGAAGTCCAGGCGCAACAAACATGGTACTCTTTCTACCACTATGTTAGTACTAAAATGGTTTAAAAACAAAAAATGCATAGTTGCTAATTTATCCGATATAGAACACTCATATCGATAAAATAATATGAACCATTTCCTAAGGAAAAAGGCACCCCCCCCCCCCTTTTTTTTATCCAATGCTGAATCGACAACCTATGTATAGAATGAGAATTTTTGGATTTGAATATTATATTGAAGGAATATTGAATAAATAAAACTAAAAAACTAAATCTAAAAAATAATAAATAACATAACAAATACAAATAAAAAATAAAGAAACAAC